TTTTTGGGGGGGATTCAGATTACTATTATCAATTAGAATGATTTATGGTTGGGTTGGTTGGGCTAATAAAATGAAGTATCCAGGCTCCGTTTAGAAAAACCCAATTGGTAATATATCTATGATTACTACTTGTATCATAAATAATTCCTATTTGTAAAGAGATCCCGTTTGGAAAGAGAAGCGGTCTCAATTAATCAATGTTAATCAATCGAATGGATGAATCCATCAAATATTTGGCGGAAGGCATGAAATGAATTGAAAAAAAAAAAAAAGAAAGTCATAACAAAAAGAAATGGTAATGAGAGCATTTGTCCTATATGTGCAAATAGAAATCGGGCGGATCTTTACCCGGAGTAGAGCATAAACCTAAAAAGATTAACGAGGCCCATTCAAGAACAAGAAAATTACATCGTGATTTGGATTGGATCTCGATGAAACAATACATCAATGAGAAGTTAATTCGATAAGTTTAGTGAATTCTTTTTTTTTTATTATAAGGAAAGGAGTCAAAACTCGTCTTTATTGAAAAATCGAAGAAAAAGTCCTTTCGTTAGAAACCTGCTATGAAAAAAGAAAGAGGACTGGAATCTACACATTGATTCGTTTTTTTTCGCAATTTTTTTTTTGAACCGTATGCGTCAAAAGATGCATGTACGGTTCCTAAGGGATACAACTTTACCCTAATCAACCGACTTTATCGAGAAAGATTACTTTTTTTAGGCCAAGAGGTTGATAGTGAAATATCGAATCAGCTTATTGGTCTTATGGTATATCTCAGTATCGAGGATGATACCAAAGATCTGTATTTGTTTATAAACTCTCCTGGCGGATGGGTAATACCCGGAGTAGCTATTTATGATACTATGCAATTTGTGCGACCAGATGTACATACAATATGCATGGGATTAGCCGCTTCAATGGGATCTTTTATCCTAGTCGGAGGAGAAATTACCAAACGTCTAGCATTCCCTCACGCTTGGCGCCAATGAGGTTTTTATTTGAGAGAAAAAAAAAAAAAGACTATGCCTTCGCCATATGAAATATGAATATTAAGTAATAATAGCATGGCACTTTGAATTCGATATGAGAAAGTTTTTTATTGTTTTTTCAAAACATTAGATTATGTATCGAAAGAGTAGTATGAGATTAAAGGTATTTCCGATTTTATCTTATCTATCGGGAGTCCAGTTCAGCGTCACAAACTTTTTTGTTTTCACACTAGAGGACTTTTAACATATGTTATGAAAGAGTGCGAAAATCAAAAATAAAATAAGATTATTTTTTCCTTATTTTATTTGATCGGCTCAAAAAGAAACTTTGGGATTGCTGAATCACAGACAAAAAAAATCATAAATATATAAAGCAACGGAGCCATCATAGTATTTTGAAACTCCTTGGAAAGGAAGGGTGGTAATTTGATCATTTACCGATATGGGTCTGATAGATCCTATTTTTCTCTGTCTTTGATGGAAGGTAAGGGTCAATTTGATTGTAGAGCCGTATGCAACGCACAAAAGATGCCTGTACGGTTGTTCAATTCTATCTTTTTTTTGCTTGTTATTCTTTATCTTTCTTTCTTTTCTCTTCCTTTCATCATGCGAGATAGAGGAACCTTTTATTATGTTATATCATCAGGGTAATGATCCATCAACCTGCTAGTTCTTTTTATGAGGCACAAACGGGAGAATTTATCCTGGAAGCGGAAGAACTGCTGAAACTGCGTGAAACCCTCACAAGGGTTTATGTACAAAGAACGGGTAAACCTTTATGGGTTGTATCCGAAGACATGGAAAGAGATGTTTTTATGTCAGCAACAGAAGCCCAAGCTTATGGAATTGTTGATCTTGTAGCGGTTGCATGAAAATAGCATGGATTTCGCCCAACTCCGTGATTTGATATTTTTTCTTTTTATTTTACCAAGTTTAATATTCTATATATTAAAACTTATTTAATAGAATATTAACTAGAAGTAATTCATAATCATCTGGTTAGGATCGATCTAAACCAGCCCATCATATTATGGATATGATTCAACATGCCAACTATTAAACAACTTATTAGAAATACAAGACAGCCAATCCGAAATGTCACGAAATCCCCCGCTCTTGGGGGATGCCCTCAGCGTCGAGGAACATGTACTAGGGTGTATGTGCGACTCGTTCAGATCATGAGCTAGCCCAAAAGAAAGAAAACAATTTTTCTAGTATCCATGATCAATACCGATGAATAGGATAGAATGGAAAAACAAACTCCATTCACTATCTAAAAATTTTAAAATCTATCATATCTCTATCCCTCTATTGTGTATGAAATTTATGGTTTCCATTGGTGCAAATCCAATCACCTCAATTTAAGATGATAAGCAATTCTCCATTGATAACAAATAGTTATCCATTAAGCGGAGGAAATCTGATTGAAAAAACAGAAAGATTAGGCTCTCCCCTCTTGCCAAGAACGGACTAACAAGGTCAGCTACCCAGCTAACCTTCATAATTAAATA